CTACAAGGATGATACTTTATTTGAAAATATCGAACAAAAAAGAGTATTCCCTAAAAATTTCATTCACAAATAAGAATTTTAAAAGAGTTTCATTTGTGAATGAAGTTACACGCTCCAGTTCGTATTATTAGTTTCTGCTCAACGACTCGTTTGATAAGAATCGCGAGATGGCTAGATGTTAGAAATGATTAAGCAGTTTCATTTTATATGCCCGTCACTTTCTCCCCGTTCGTGCTATCTATAATGATAGATGAATCAAAAACTTTCAATTGAACTTATTCTTTCAATGGGTCTTTTTGGACATCTTCCCATTTTGAAAAAATGGAAACTTAGGTAAATGCTTTAGAAACATATGTATAAAAATAACATATTTCATTTAGCCCCTTCATGCTTACTATAACTAGTTATTTCGGTTTTCTACTAGTGGCTTTAACTATAACTTCAGCTCTCTTTATTGGTCTGAGCAAGATACGACTTATTTAAAATTTCTATTTGAAAGAAACAATTCAGAAAGTAAATCCTTCTTTGAAATTCCGTCTATTCTAGAGTTAGTTACCACGTTAATTGTCAATTTTTGGTCATTGAGATTCGCATCAATTCGGATTAATATTTAGGTATAGATATTACCTCTTTTTTTCTCCTTTTCAAAAAATTGAAATGATTGAAGTTTTTCTATTTGGAATCGTGTTAGGTCTAATTCCTATTACTTTGGCTGGGTTATTCGTAACTGCATATTTACAATACAGGCGTGGTGATCAGTTGGACCTTTGATTAATTAACATTTCTTTTTTTGATTGGCCTCTTCCTTTATTTAATCCACAGGAGGTCAAATTGGAATTGTTGTGCAAGTGACTGCTGAATCTATTTCAGTCTAATTCGACTCATGAAGAAAAAATCACGCTCTGTAGGATTTGAACCTACGACATCGGGTTTTGGAGACCCACGTTCTACCGAACTGAACTAAGAGCGCTTTCTTATAAGAATAGAAAAGAATGTAAACATAAAAATAAAGGATTTTTTTTTTAACACTTTTATATGCATATATTCTATAGTTTCAAAAAAATGAATGATTCCGTGCAATTTGAATCGATCTCAATTGATTCCTCGTTACTGCTCAAAGAAACAGTAATAGGTAGGGATGACAGGATTTGAACCCGTGACATTTTGTACCCAAAACAAACGCGCTACCAAGCTGCGCCACATCCCTTCAATTGTCCTACAGTGTCATTGTAGAGAATTCCTGTCTTGTTTTCCACACCCCTATTTCCTGCATTGAGAAACACAAATTTTCTACCCATTTCGTCTTTTTGGTCTCATTTAACATATAATAAGAAGGGGAAAGTCTTATAGAGCGTTTTACATTTCAAGTGGAATTGAGGATTCCGTGTACAACTATAAGTGGCCCTTAACTACATATGCATCTGATCATATATGCATTATCTTTTTCTGTATTACAATAAATAAAAAAGGGAGGTTTTTCAATGCGAGATCTAAAAACATATCTCTCCGTGGCCCCAGTACTAAGTACGCTATGGTTCGGGGCTTTAGCAGGTCTATTGATAGAGATTAATCGTTTTTTCCCGGATGCGTTGACATTTCCCTTTTTTTCATTTTAGTTATTGACATCGGAAAGAATGAAGAAGAATAGAGATACAATTTCAAATCTGTAACTAACCCCCCCACTCCTTTTCTCTTTTTTCCCTTTTTTTTTTCTAATTTTTAGACTAAGGGACGAAAGAGAAAGAAGAAAAGTGGATTCAACGTCTGCGAAACTCAGGTTCCAATTCGAATTAAATCAATATTAATAATAAATAATAGAGTCACGGGAGGTAGAGTAGGAAAATCGGGGTCTAGGGCAAGAATACAAGATCTTTAACTGATGTCCTTCGGGTTTAAATAGAGTTTCTAAATCATTGTCTTACTTATTATTCTTTACTATGGCTTTGCTTTGATTTATTATTACTTTATTGATTTTGATCTTTTAGAGTTGGATTTCACGTTAGTAACTTCTATTTTTTCCTTCCTTTCTTTTTCTTCATTTCGAATCAAAATAGAAGAGTTGAGCAAATCAAAAATCAAAAGGAGGTTCATGGCTAAGAGGAAAGATGCGCGGGTAACGGTGATTTTGGAATGTACCGGTTGTATCCAAAACGGCGTTAAGAAGGTATCAACGGGCATTTCCAGATATATTACTCAAAAAAACCGGCACAGTATGCCGAATCGACTAGAATTAAGAAAATTCTGTCCCTATTGTTACAAACATATGATTCATGTGGAAATCAAGAAATAAATCGAACCGAGTATGTCTTATCCTTGAAAGGGGAAAAATGCCATTATATAGAACATATTGAAATATAAATAGAAGATATTTCATTTAAATAAAAAATTGGAGTAAAAAAAAAAAAATGACAATTAAGAAATAAACTAAACAACAAAACCATGGATAAATCCAAGCGATCTTTTCTGAAATCCAAGCGATCTTTTCGTAGGCGTTTGCCCCCGATTCAATCGGGGGATCGAATTGATTATAGAAACATGAGTTTAATTAGTCGATTTATTAGTGAACAAGGAAAAATATTATCTAGACGAGTGAATAGATTGACCTTGAAACAACAACGATTAATCACTATTGCTATAAAACAAGCTCGTATTTTATCTTTGTTACCTTTTCTCAATAATGAGAAACAATTTGAAAGAATCGAGTCGACCACCAGAACGACTGGTCTTAGAACCAGAAATAAATAGGCTTATTCTTTTTCTTTCCGAACTCAAACGCGGATTGGTGTTTTGTTTGAGAAATTGGAGAATCCAGATTTTATTATGCTGTCGTAAGAAAAAAAAAAACGAACCAGAAAAAAAGATTTTTTTTATTGAACGTGTTCATTCATTTTGACTACTTTAGCATATTTTCTTATAGTCATTTTGACCCCACCTTCCCGGAGTTCATTCTCCGGGGAACTCCTTTTAAATTATTCCGGTGTATTCTTTCCAATCTACTTTTTTTCTTATTTCGTTGGAAATCATATAAAGACAATTCCTATTTGATATAGCCATTTGGGCCAATATTTTACGATTAAGAAGCAACTGCTTCTTGTATAGATCATGTATTAATTTACTATAACTATAGAATACTCTCCCTTCTCGAATTACTGCGTTTATCCGAGTGATCCACAAACGACGAAAATTTCTCTTTTGCTTATCCCTATCCCGATGAGCCGAAACCAAAGCTCTTATTTTCTGTTGAGTAATAGTTCGAGTAAGTCTTGAATGAGACCCCCGAAAACTTGATGCAAATAAACGAATTTTTGTTCTACGCCTCCGGGCTATATATCCGCGTTTAATTCTGGTCATTGAATAAATAAAATTTTGACAAATAACTAATTGATTTCGTTTCTTTCAGTTATTCTTTTACCCGTCCTGGTCTATTAATAACCAAACGGATTTTTCCAATGTATAAAATACAAATTCCAATGGCTTTGGCTACTATAACCTCCCCAACCACGATTTTTTTATTTTTTTTTGGTATTTTAAAAGAAATAGAAATTAAATAGATAAAGAAATAGTGGGTTTCCTCGTTTCTATGGTTACTTCTTAAACGGTGAGGTCTTCTCTATACACCGGAGCCTTTACTTCATTTATTTAATATTTCATCAATGTTATTGGTAACTTGTATAGTTCACATCACACTCTTTGGCTCTACTCATGAATTATCCAGTAACAGGTCTTTCACAATAAGACCCGCCTATACAGTAACGGTATTGAATTATGAAATTTCGCTGGGTAGCTGACCCTCGTAGTCCGTTCTTGACCGAGCGAGAACTTCATTTTTATGTTTTTTTTTTGAATTTCAATAAGATTTCCTCCGCTTAATGGATAACGATTTGCTACCAATGGAGAATTGTTTCTCATCTTAAATTCAGGTGATTGGATTTGCACCAGTGGAAACCATAAATTTTATACACAATAGAGGGATCGAGTGGCTTATTTTTAGATAGTAAGTAGATAGTAAATGGAGTTCCTTCTTCCATTCGATCCTATTCACTGGACTAATCATTCATACTGGAAGCGGTTTCTTGCTTTTTTGTATCAGCTCATGATCTAAACGAGTCGCACATACACCCTAGTACATGTTCCTCGACGCTGAGGGCATCCCCCAAGAGCGGGGGATTTCGTGACATTTCGAATGGGCTGTCTTGTATTTCTAATAAGTTGTTTAATGGTTGGCATGTTGAATATATACATAATGGGCTGGTTTAGATTGATCCTAACCGGATGATTATGAATTTTTTTATTTAATAGTTAAACTCGGAGATAAAATATCACATCACGGATTTTCACAAAATCCATTTTTTTTCATTCAACTGCTACAAGATCAACAATTCCATAAGCTTGGGCTTCTGTTGCTGACATAAAAACGTCTCTTTCCATGTCTTCAGATACAACCCATAAAGGTTTGCCCGTCCTTTGTACATAAACCCTTGTGAGGGTTTCGCGTAGTTTAAGCAGTTCTTCCGCTTCCAGGATAAATTCTCCCGTCTGCGCCTCATAAAAAGAACTCGCGGGTTGATGGATCATTACCCTGATGATAGAAGGGTTCTCTATCTGATGTGATGAAAGGAACAGAAAAGGAAGATCAAGAATAATAGGAAAAAAAGATAGAATTGAACAACCGTACGGGCATCATCTTTTGTGCATTGCATACGGCTATACAATCAAATTGACCCTTACTTTCCAGATAAAAATAGAATCTATCAGCTCCAGGAGGGTAAATGGTCAAATTGCCACCCTTCCTTTTGGAGGAGTTCAAAAATACTATGATGGCTCCGTTGCTTTTCTATTTGAAAATGGATTTTTTTTCTTTGATTCAGCAATCCCAAAGTTTCTTTTTGATCCAACCAAAAAGGGAAAAATTTGGTTTTTTTTTGCACTCTTTTTTTTATAACTTAAAAATGGTTAAGAGACTTTCGGTGTGAAAACAACCAAGTTTGTAACGCTGAATTGGACTTCCGATAGATAAGAGAAAATCGGAAATATCTTTTATCTCATACTACTCTCTCGATACATAATCGAATCTTTTGAAAAAAACAATGCAAAAATTTTTCATATCGAATTCGAAGTGCCATGCTATTATTACTTAATATTCATATGGCGAAGGCATAGTTTTACTTTTTCGCTCAAATAAAAAACCCCATTGGCGCCAAGCGTGAGGGAATGCTAGACGTTTGGTAATTTCTCCTCCAACCAGGATAAAAGATCCCATTGACGCGGCTAATCCCATGCATATTGTATGGACCTCTGGTCGCACAAATTGCATAGTATCATAAACAGCGACTCCGGGTATTACCCATCCGCCAGGAGAGTTTATAAACAAATACAGATCTTTGGTATCATCCTCGATACTGAGATATACCATAAGACCGATAAGTTGATTCGAGATCTCGCTATCAACTTCTTGGCCTAAAAAAAGTAATCTTTCTCGATAAAGTCGGTTGAGTAGGGCAAAATTGTATCCCTTAGGAACCGTACATGCATCTTTTGGTGCATACGGTTCAAAAAAAAAATAGCGAAAAAAAAAGAATCAATGTATAGATTAAGGGCTTTTTCTTCGATTTTTAAATAAAGACGCATTTTTTTTCTTCTTTATTATATAATAGAAAAACTTATCGAATTCACTTTTCATTGATGTATTGTTTCATCGAGATTCAATCCAAATCACGATGGTATTTTCTTGTTCCTGAATGGGTCTCTTTCATCTTTTTAGGTTTATGCTCTACTCCGGGTAAAGATTAACCCCGTTTTGATTTGCACATATAGGACAAATCTTCTCACCACCATTTCTTTTTGGTATGACTTTCCAAATAACAAACAGGAATCGTTTAGGATACACGTAGTAATCCTAGATATATTACCAATTGGGTTTTTTCTAAACGGAGCCTGGATACTTCATTTTTTGAGTCCAATCAAAGTAAACCATAAATTATTCAAATTGATAATAGTACTATGAATTCCTCCAAACAATGCATCTAATTGCACTTCACGCTCCAATTTATGGATGATTCCATTTCTACTTCTTGGGCGAAACAGAGGATATCTCGATCGGGGGAGAGAACGGGGAAATCCCATATGACCCAATATATCTCACAAGTCGCACTATACGTCAACCCAAGATGCATCTTCCTCTCCAGGACTCCGGAAAGGTACTTTTGGAACACCAATAGGCATAAATTGAAAGAAAAAAGAACTAAATCCTATATTTCACTTTGATGTGGAAACGTAATAATGTGGTTTTATTGTCTTTAGAATACTGTCTTTATCATATTTATTTTATCCATAGATTAGCAAAATTCAGAAAGAAAGAAAAAAAAAATAAAGGAAATTTTTTACGAACAGGCCTTTCGAATGATAAACGCATTTACTCATAGAAAGTGGTATCAATCCACCATTGCGTATTGGTACTTATCGAGTATAGAATAAATCTGCTTCTCTTTGTTCTTACGAACAGAATTGTTCCATTATTTGGAACACAATAGAATATAGAATAAATAACCCTTGTTAGGAAATAATCCACTGAACAGGGGAAGTCCGCAGCATAGTCATAGTATATTCCAATGCAATAAAGTTACGTAGTGTTTATTTTTCTTTGATAAAGGGGTATTTTCCATGGGTTTGCCTTGGTATCGTGTTCATACCGTTGTATTGAATGATCCCGGCCGATTGCTTTCCGTTCATATAATGCATACAGCTCTGGTTGCTGGTTGGGCGGGTTCGATGGCTCTCTATGAATTAGCAGTTTTTGATCCTTCTGATCCCGTTCTTGATCCAATGTGGAGACAAGGTATGTTCGTTATACCCTTCATGACTCGTTTAGGAATAACCAATTCGTGGGGGGGTTGGAGTATCACAGGAGGGACTGTAACGAATACAGGGGTTTGGAGTTACGAAGGTGTAGCTGGGGCACATATTTTATTTTCTGGCTTATGCTTTTTGGCAGCTATCTGGCATTGGGTCTATTGGGATCTAGAAATATTTTCTGATGAACGTACAGGAAAACCTTCTTTGGATTTGCCCAAGATCTTTGGAATTCATTTATTTCTCTCCGGGGTGGCTTGCTTTGGTTTTGGTGCATTTCATGTAACAGGCCTGTATGGTCCTGGAATATGGGTGTCTGATCCTTACGGACTAACGGGAAAAGTACAACCTGTAAATCCGGCGTGGGGCGTGGAGGGTTTTGATCCTTTTGTTCCGGGAGGAATAGCTTCTCATCATATTGCAGCCGGTACATTGGGCATATTAGCGGGTCTATTCCATCTTAGCGTTCGACCGCCACAACGTCTATACAAAGGATTACGTATGGGAAATATTGAAACCGTACTCTCCAGTAGTATCGCGGCTGTCTTTTTTGCAGCTTTTGTAGTTGCTGGAACTATGTGGTATGGTTCAGCAACTACCCCCATCGAATTATTTGGTCCCACTCGTTATCAATGGGATCAGGGTTACTTCCAGCAAGAGATATATCGAAGAGTTAGGGCCGGGCTAGCAGAAAATCAAAGTTTATCAGAAGCCTGGTCTAAAATTCCTGAAAAATTGGCTTTTTATGATTATATCGGCAATAATCCGGCAAAAGGAGGATTATTCAGGGCAGGCTCAATGGATAGCGGAGATGGAATAGCGGTTGGGTGGTTAGGACACCCTATCTTTAGAGATAAAGAAGGACGTGAGCTTTTTGTACGGCGTATGCCCACTTTTTTTGAAACATTTCCGGTCGTTTTGGTAGACGGCGACGGAATTGTTAGAGCGGATGTTCCTTTTAGAAGGGCAGAATCTAAGTATAGTGTTGAACAAGTAGGTGTAACCGTTGAGTTCTATGGCGGCGAACTCAATGGAGTCAGTTATAGTGATCCTGCTACTGTGAAAAAATATGCTAGACGCGCCCAATTGGGTGAAATTTTTGAATTAGATCGTGCGACTTTGAAATCCGATGGTGTTTTTCGTAGCAGTCCAAGGGGTTGGTTTACTTTTGGGCATGCTTCGTTTGCTTTACTCTTCTTTTTCGGACACATTTGGCATGGTGCTAGAACCTTGTTCAGAGATGTTTTTGCTGGTATTGACCCAGATTTGGATGCTCAAGTAGAGTTTGGAGCATTCCAAAAACTTGGGGATCCAACTACAAGAAGACAGGCAGTCTGATCCAAGACCCCTTTGGTATCTTTCATCTCCATTTTCTTTTTTGAGGGAATTTTACATCGAGTACCGGAGTGAATTTGAATCACCGCCTTTTTTGATTCTTGCTTTTTTTGAGATGATTCCCAAAAATAAAATGAAAAAAAAAAAAAGAAAAAACAAACAGGTAGGAAAGCTATAATTGTAAACCACGATCAAATTTATGGAAGCATTGGTTTATACATTCCTTTTAGTCTCGACTCTAGGGATAATTTTTTTCGCTATTTTTTTTCGAGAACCACCTAAAGTTCCAACTAAAAAGTAAAAAGATAAAATAATTTTTCATTATCTCAATTGAAGTAATGAGCCTCCCAATATTGGAAGGCTCATTACTTCAACTAGTCCCCGTGTTCCTCGAATGGATCTCTTAGTTGTTGAGAAGGTTGCCCAAAAGCGGTATATAAGGCGTACCCGGTAAAACTTACAAGTAAACCAGATATAAAGATGGCGACTAGGGTTGCTGTTTCCATTATGATTATATAATTTCAAGACCCCAACGGATCTATCATAAGATCGTTTATTTACAACGCAATGGTATACAAAGTCAACAGATCTCAATGAATACAATAATTTATGGCTACACAAACTGTTGAGAACAGTTCTAAATCGGGTCCAAGACGAACTGTCGTAGGGGATTTATTAAAACCATTGAATTCGGAATATGGTAAAGTAGCTCCCGGTTGGGGAACGACTCCTTTGATGGGTGTCGCAATGGCCCTATTTGCGGTATTTCTATCTATTATTTTGGAAATTTATAATTCTTCCGTTTTATTGGATGGAATTTCAATGAATTAAATCTATAAGAATCACAAAGTCCTGGCTTTTGAATAAAAAATCAATCAGTTAGAACTCAAATTTCTGGCCTATTGTATTTTGGTAGTTCGATCGTGGAATTTATTTCTTTCTGTATTTCCGGAATATGAGTGTGCGACTTGTTATAATGGATTCTATTGATAGTACAGAGAATAGGTCTGTCGCCTTGATGGAGATGGTTCTACTTCGTCGGATATTTATTCGAGTATCTGGAACACGAACTATATGAACTAGATTACGAAATATTTGAACTATGATTCATACTTAATATTCGACCTCGTGCCCGGACTGCAAAAAAAATGGCAAACTGTTGAAAAAAAAAGAAAAATCTTTCTTTTTTTTTTTTTAGTCGGTTTATCTAATTTATGGAATATGTGATGAACCAACGGTTCTTACTCAGGGAATCCTTGGGTTAGCTTATGATTTTTTATTGAATCATCGTGGTTCTAGTATGAATCTGAGGTTTTAATCGATTCATAGGGTCTTAACAAGAGAATTCCTATCAAGTCAATAATAAAGAAAGTAAAAAAGCCAGATTAGAGACAAAACCAAATTAAAAAGAAAAAATAGGTAAAGAGAGGATTCAAGAGGCCCGTAAGGATCAACATAAAGACGATTGAGCCAACTTGATATTTTGGTAGTATCACCACAAAGAAGAGCTTTCGGATTTGTTCTTCTTTCGTACATTTAGAGAAGATTGAATCGGAGATTCAGAAGTTTCAAACTTTCTATTTCATTTACATATCCGACTATTCTTTTTTTTTTTATTGGGGTGTTTTTGCTTGAGCTGTACGAGATGAAAGTCTCATATACGGTTCTGGGAGGGGGGTTTTCGCCTATCTCAATAAAGTCTATGATTGGTTCGAAGAACGTCTCGAGATTCAAGCGATTGCGGATGATATAACTAGTAAATATGTTCCTCCCCATGTCAATATATTTTATTGTTTAGGGGGAATTACGCTTACCT